GCCCCAAATCAATAAAGACTGAGAGTATTGATTCAAGAACAAATTTCATTATTTCATTTAGGGGCTCCGTTGTAAAATCCAGACCTAACCATTAATCGCGAAGCGATGGGAACGACAGAACCCGTGATTGCATAAGATTCTATTGAAAACGAATCCTAATGGTTCATTGGATAGGATGGCGAAATGAACTAGGAACCAATTCATTTATTCTGAAAAGTCATGTCATGAATTAATCCTAAAATCAAAGTATGTCATGAACTAATCCGATAAACTGAATATTAAATTAAAGTAAATATTCGCCCGCGAAAATCTTTATTTTTTGTTTTTGGATTTAAAAATTGTAGTCAATCCAATATGATATGATAATAAAAGGCAAAACAAAACAAACTAAAGATTCGTTATAACCTTATAATAAATACTAAAAATAATAAAAATAAAACAAAATATTTTATAACTATAAATCGAATGTATGTTTAGTTATATATCAAAAAAGATATATCGATTGATAATAAATTATCAAAAACTCTCATGATTCAATATATTATTTATTAAGTACATGTATATTATTTTATAATCGTTTCGTTCGTGAGGAGCTGGATGAGAAAAAGATCTCATGTCCAGTTCTGTAATAGAGATGGAAGTAATAAATAACCATCAACTATAACCCCAAAAGAACCCGATTCCGTAAACACCATAGAGGAAGAATGAAAGGAATATCTTATCGAGGTAATCGTATTTGCTTCGGTAGATATGCCCTTCAAGCGCTTGAACCTGCTTGGATCACATCTAGACAAATAGAAGCAGGACGACGAGCAATGACACGAAACGCACGCCGCGGCGGAAAAATATGGGTACGCATATTTCCAGACAAACCAGTTACAGTAAGACCTACAGAAACACGTATGGGTTCAGGAAAAGGATCTCCCGAATATTGGGTAGCTGTTGTTAAACCAGGTAGAATGCTTTATGAAATGAGCGGAGTATCAGAAAATATAGCCAGAAAGGCTATTTCAATAGCGGCATCCAAAATGCCTATACGAACTCAATTCATTATTTCAGAATAGGAATGTAGAACCAAAAGAACGAGCTTTTTCGGATGAAAAAACCAATTGCAGGGTTCTTTTTTTTTTTGAATAAACAATATTTCTTTTTTTTTTTTTTACTGATCCCTTTCCTTTGCATTGAAAAAACAGATAAAAAATGATATGATTCAACCTCAAACCCATTTGAATGTAGCGGATAACAGCGGAGCCAGAAAATTGATGTGTATTCGAATAATAGGAGCTAGTAATCGGCGATATGCTAAGATTGGTGACGTTGTTGTTGCTGTAATCAAGGAAGCAATACCAAATACACCGCTAGAAAGATCAGAAGTGATCAGAGCCGTAATTGTACGTACTTGTAAAGAACTCAAACGCGACAATGGTATGATAATACGATATGATGACAATGCTGCGGTTGTTATTGATCAAGAAGGAAATCCAAGAGGAACGCGAATTTTTGGCGCAATCGCCCGGGAATTAAGACAATTAAATTTCACTAAAATAGTTTCGTTAGCACCTGAAGTATTATAAAAGTATTATAAGATGAGACCATAATAGAGCTTATAGTATTTGAATGAAATTGATTAATTTAGTAGATTTAAATTAATTAGGAGATTGTTTGTGGTTCACGTATATGCCTTTAATATTTCATAAATATTTAATAATTCAGAAAAAAAAAAAAGAGCATGTTGATTATATAAAAATTCGGGGACAACAAAAATCTTAGTTTCTTATGAGTAAAGACGCTATTGCTAACATACTAACTTCTATACGAAATGCTGACATGAATAAAAAAAGAACAGTTCGAATACCATATACTAACATCACTGAAAACATTCTTAAAATCCTTTTACGAGAAGGTTTTATTGAAAACATGAGGAAACATCAGGAAAACAACAATCTTTTTTTGGTTTTAACCCTACGACATAGAAGGAAAAGGAATAGGAAAGGACCAGATAAAACTGTTTTAAATTTAAAACAGATCAGTCGACCCGGTCTACGAATCTATTCTAATTATCAAAGAATCCCAAGAATTTTAGGCGGGATAGGGATTGTAATTCTTTCTACTTCTCGGGGTATAATGACAGACAGAGAAGCTCGACTAGAAGGAATCGGTGGAGAAATTTTGTGTTATATATGGTAATCTTTTCTGATATCCGAATTCTATATGGAACTCTCGTATTTTTGAAAAAAGAGAAAGGATGGGTTTCTAATAATATGCCTCACACATTAGTTGATACCTCAAGTAAAATAACAAAAAAGATTCATTAAGGTTTAATTTCTGAATCGTGATTAGGTGATTTTATCAATTTCAACATTAATTTCATGGAGATAGAATTCTAAATTAAAAATTTCAAGAAACTTATTTTCTTCCAATAAAAAGATTCAGAATTAAGTTAAGGAATGACAAATATGAAAATAAGAGCCTCCGTCCGTAAAATTTGTGAAAAATGTCG